TTTCGGATAATTGAACCTTTTCAAACTGTTTCTTTTTAAGAACCAAAAAGATTTGTGCTAAAATAACAGATGCCAAAAAGAACAAAAGGCCTTGGACACGTAATGGGTCTTGAAGTACTATTTCCGCATCCCCCTGACCAAATCCACCCACATTGGGATTACTTGTTAATGGTTGATCCAGTTTGATGGATTCGCCTTCTGAAATAAGAAGTTCTGGTCCTGGGGGTATAATATCCGTCACTTGACGTCCCTCTGGCGCATCCATTATGATTATTTCGTATCCCCCTTTTTCTTTTCGTATGATTTTGCTTACTATACCTGTTGCTGTAGCATTATAAACCGTATTGTTACTCTTGCTCCCGTCGGGATAAATCTGACCCCTTCCCCGGTTTCCGCCTACATATAGGGGATATTTTAAGAAGTGAACGCCCTTCTTAGTAGCAGGGTCCGGAGAAATAATAGGGAAGGTTATTTCGCTATATTTCTGACCAGGAACAGGGCCTATCACAAGAATATTTTTTTTAGTGGGGCGATAACTTTGAAAAAAAAGATTACCTATCTTTTCTTTCATCTCTGGCGAAATACGATCGGGAGGGGCTAATTCAAACCCCTCGGGTAAAATAAGAACAGCCCCCACATTCAAGGCACCTTTTTTCCCATTGGCAAGAACTTGTTTCAGTTGCATATCATAAGGAATTCGAACAACTGCTTCAAATACAGTATCCGGAAGTACCGCTTGGGGAACCTCAATACTCACGGGCTTATTGGCTAAATGACAATTGGCGCATACAATACGGCCAGTTGCTTCGCGTGGATTTTCATAACCCTGCTGTGCAAAAATGGGATATGCATTTGAAAGGGATGCCCGAGTTATTATATATATGATGAGCGATACGGAAATGGAGCGAGTAATCTCTTCTTTTATCCAAGAAAAGGTCTTTCTAGTTTGCATGGTCCAATCGTTGATCCCAAAAATTTCTACAATAAAATTAGGTGGGTTCCTAGTAAAGTTCCCTATCTACCAAGCTGCTATTTACTGAAAAATTTTTACTAAAATCTAGGAGGAATCCGAATCTCTTGGATGTATAGAGAAAAGAAGTGTATAATATAAAAACAGTAAGATTTTCGATGTTTTACTTATGGACAAAATAACAAATATGAAAAAAATAACAAACATTCCATTTGGATCAGTGGATCCTTTTTCATTTCAATCACTCATTGAATGATAAATCACTACAAGCGACGGAGATATACGATTTAAATAATAGAAGACCCAATATTTAAAAATCGTATCAACAATGACTGGAAGAATGGAAGCAAGGACAGGTAAAATTTGATCATTATGAGTAAATCCAAAATCTTTGTAGACAGAGCCAATCATTAGTTCCCAACCGCGGGTTGAATGGAATCCTATACATAAGTCGCTTAAAAAAAGAATAGAAAGGGCTTTTATTGTGTCATTTAAGTTATATAGGAATTCTTGAACCCAGGAATTAAGAATAATAAGTTTTTCCTTACCTAGAATATAATAACCGCTTAGAATAACGAAACAGATTAGATTAGTGGAGAAGCGCAAAATTGTATGGATACGATCCTCATTGTGCATCTTGATCCATTCGATCGTTTCTTTTTGGATTTCGATACGAAACTTCTGTAGATGCGGTTCCGGGTATTCCTTTATCATTTCGTCCAAGAGGAGGAGTTCCTCTAATTCTATGAATTTTGCTAGAATACTCTTTTCTTGAGTATCATTGAAAAAAGTTTCGGATTTACTTGTATTCCACCAATAAATAACCCAAGATTCCAGACTTTTTTTAAATAAAAAAGAGATCCACCAGGGCAAAAATACTATAGATGTAAAATGGAGAATAGAGGTAAATGTTTTTTTTTTCATTTTTGCATCTGTGAATTTTTAATGAATCCACTTCATTCGTTAACTCTATACGATCTAAAGTCTTGTATCAAGCATAAGTTTTATTACAAGGTTTGAAACCTATAAATTTCTAATAGTATAAAAATAAAAAGAGAATACCTTTTTTCTATATCTTTTTAAAAAATTATTTTTTTGATCTATGAAATGAGTCCCGTTATTTAGATTTGTTTGGTACTTACTGAATTTAGGGAATTTACATACGCATAAAAAAAATTGTGGATTAAGGGCAAAAAGGGTTTTGTTTTCGAATTTTTCCCTATATAGAATATAAGCTGTTTTTGATTCATTAGTATTCTAAAAAAATTTCAGTTAAATTATGCTATAAGAAAGAGGACTCTTGACTTCGGATTTTTACCTTGATTGACCTCCCGCTAATAAAATTTTTTATTCTTCAGTTCATTTCAAAATACTTCAATTGGTACACGCAAGAAATAGGCCAATTTCGCCGCCTTTTGCTCAATTTCTCGCGGCTCAGCAGTACGAGTCAAAGGAATGGCACCCTGGCCTCGGATTTCCATATAAAGGACATGTCGAGCATAAATACCCTCTTTAACTTCGATTCTGATCGACTGAATATCTTTCATAAGGAATCGGAGTAAGATGCGACGATTTTTTCCAGGAAATCCCCAACGAAAAATACACACTATCCCTTCTTTTCTATCGAATCGATCATAACCACTACCCACATTCCACGAAATTGTGCACCATAAATAAGAGCTAACAAATAAACCGGCGATCCCATAGAACGACATTACGATCCCTTGTGGAAAAAAAATTATTTGTTGAGACGGAAATAAAGATATCAAATTTCTGTCAAGATAACTGGAAATTCCAACTAATAAAAACCCCAATGAACCTAAAAAAAGTATAAAGGCCCAGCAGAAATTGCTTTTTTTTCGAGACCCCGCTATAAGTTCTATCCATAGATGTTCTGATTGCCAACTCATACTAGATCCAGTTGTATTTTATTGGAAGCGGGAGACTTGCCCAAATCAATTTGACTTTCCTTTTTTTCCAAAGTAACTTTCACCGACTCTCAATATTCTTATGTGAATCTTTAGGAAAAATTCCTTAGATCTAGACTTAGATCTAAAATAATAATAGCTTTCCAAAAAAATCTCCTATTTACGCACATATAGCCCCATGGGTTTTCCATTTAGTTCAGGCATACGCCCCAATTTCCATTTCTTTTCAATTAGCCAATTTACTGATATATCATATTTACGTTTGCACAAGAACCCTTTACCTTTCATTTATGTTTGATATGTTTAAAGAAAGTCGCATTTTATACAATATTATACTGAATAGATATCCGTGTTATAATCCAAGTCTAAGTCTCTAAGTCTTGAAAAAAATACATGAGATTTCCCCCATCAGATCTATCATATTTTAAAACAGATTTAAAAAATCTTGTTTTTTTGCACATGAAGAGATAAAGAAGCCATTGCAATTGCTGGAAAGACTAAGCCTACTAAAGGCACAAAAATAGGGGGTAAGTTGTTGAGAATTGTCATAGAATGGGCACCTCGATTCAATATTTGTACCTGTTATTTATTTTTATATTAATCTTTTTACCTATTTTTGCTATATTCTGTTGTTAGAAAGATAGCTTAGATTTGTTCTAATTCGTATAGAATTATACTAAGTATATCTAAGTGAGTATATAGAATAAAGTGAATAAAGTGAAATGAAGGGGGTGTACAATTAACTAAATGCACTTTTCCGCACGAAATAGATGGATATTAATACACTTGTTTTCTTCTTCTTTTCTCCTATATATTTTTTATCTTTTTCTTGTCTTTGAACTTGAATCTTTAATTTTAAAATTTTACTTTAATAAATTTTAGAAATAGTTTATTACGCTTATAAATTACCGGAAAATTCGTTATTGGTTATAATCCGAAGGTAAGAAAAGAACACGAAATCTGTTTTATTTAGTTTACATTTACCTTGTCCAGTTGAATTTCGCGAAAGAAAGAATTCGCCCTTTTAGATTGTTGATAGAGGATTCCCTATTTAGGAATTAGGAATATAGAAGGATAATGCAGATAACTGCATTATCCTTCTAAAATTTCTTTTTATGCCACCCCCAAAAAATCCATTTTCGTATTTTTCCTTTGATTCCGATAACTAAATACTTAATATTTATTAAGAAAAAAGAAAAAATTAACGAATTTAGAACTTTATTATTAACTTAGGACTCCGCTGAATTTATCAGTCAAAGGACAAAAATTGTGTAGCTGTAATAACTCATCCAAAACGCCCTTTAACATATTACGTGGTACTATTGGGTCCAATAAACCATTTTCAAATAAAACTTCGGCTGTTTGTGAACCTTCAGGTACTATAATCTTTAATGTTTCTTCAATTACTCTTTTACCCGCAAATGCAATATAAGTGTCGGGTTCACTAATAACGATATCCCCCAACATACCAAAACTTGCTGTCACCCCACCAGTGGTAGGAGACGTAAGCATTGATATATAAAATCCCTTTTTATTCGATTTAAAATCATATAAAGCAGAAGATATTTTAGCCATTTGCATCAAGCTCAAACTTCCTTCGTACATGCGGGCTCCTCCGGAAGCACACACTAGAATAAGGGGTAAACATTGATTGTTAGCATATTCAATCAAACGAGTGATTTTCTCGCCTACTACGGATCCCATACTACCTCCGATAAATTCAAAATCCATAACTCCAAGTGCTACGGGAATGCCGTTTAGTTGACCTATACCTGTTTGAACAGCTTCGGATAATTCTGTTTCGTCTTGAGCAACAAAAAAGCGCTCTACATAAGGTTTCTCCTCCACCTCTTCCTCCGGTTCCACCTCCAATTCCCAGTCCCATTCCTCGTCGTCCCATTTTTCTTCGCGCCATCCGTCGTCGTCGTCTTTTACTTTTATCTTTTCCTCCTGTTTTTTACCTTCCTGCTCCGAATCCGAATACCAATTCAAAAACGTATCCCATTCGTACTCCTTCCATTCTGCTTCTACTTTTATGTTTTCCTCCTCCCTTTTCTCTTCTAGATCCGAAATAAGAATAATAAGATCAGCCATTTTTTTTA